ATGGCGACTAGATCAACGCGTTATTGCTTCAAGAGAAGCTCCCATCGAAGTTCACTATGAATCTTGTGGTACCTATCATGAGATTTATGGACACTATCTGATAATAAGACGTGTAAAAAAAGAAATTCTTTGGATATACATCCGAACCACTATTGGTCATATTTTTCTTTATCGAGAAATGGAAGAAGCTATACAAGGTTTTTGTCGGGCCTGCTTATCTGATACCTATACCTTATGGTAGCTAAGTTCAAAAATTCTATGACACCGGGGTGACTTTGGGTCTCTCCGGTTCAACTAGGACTCGAGTCCCTGACCTGACTTTCTGCGCAATTTAAGATCGAGAAAAGGAAGTTTTCCAATCATTGACTCAAATCCATTGTCGAATCCAACTCATTTAAATAGGGAGGTACGTATGGCAGAACGGGCCAATCTGGTATTTCACAATAAAGTGATAGACGGAACTGCCATTAAACGACTTATTAGCAGATTAATAGATCACTTTGGAATGGCATATACATCACATATCTTAGATCAAGTAAAAACTCTGGGTTTCCAGCAAGCAACTGCTATATCCATTTCATTAGGAATTGATGATCTTTTAACAATACCTTCTAAGGGATGGCTAGTACAAGATGTTGAACAACAAAGTTTGATTTTGGAAAAACACCATCATTTTGGGAATGTACACGCGGTAGAAAAATTACGCCAATCTATCGAGATATGGTATGCTACAAGTGAATATTTGCGACAAGAAATGAATCTTAATTTTAGGATGACTGACCCGTTTAATCCAGTCCATATAATGTCGTTTTCAGGAGCTAGAGGAAATGCATCTCAAGTACACCAATTAGTAGGTATGAGAGGATTAATGGCGGATCCCCAAGGACAAATGATTGATTTACCCATTCAAAGCAATTTACGCGAAGGACTGTCTTTAACGGAATATATCATTTCTTGCTACGGAGCTAGAAAAGGAGTTGTAGATACTGCTGTACGAACATCAGATGCTGGATATCTTACGCGCAGACTTGTTGAAGTAGTTCAACACATTGTTGTACGTAGAACAGATTGTGGCACTACCCGAGGTATTTCTTCAAGTCTTCGAAATAGGACACTGCCCGAAAGAATTTTTATCCAAACATTAATTGGTCGTGTATTATCAGACAATATATATATGGGTCCGCGGTGCATTGCCATTCGAAATCAAGATATTGGGATTGGGCTTGTCACCCAATTCATAACCTTTCGAACACAACCAATATATATTAGAACTCCCTTTACTTGTAGGAGTACGTCTTGGATCTGTCGATTATGTTATGGTCGGAGTCCCACTCATGGCGACTTGGTTGAATTGGGAGAAGCTGTAGGTATTATTGCGGGGCAATCCATTGGGGAACCGGGGACTCAACTAACATTAAGAACTTTTCATACCGGTGGAGTATTTACAGGGGGTACTGCAGAACATGTACGGGCCCCTTCTAATGGAAAAATCAAATTCAATGAGGATTTGCTTCAGCCTATACGTACACGTCATGGGCATCCTGCCCTTTTATGTTATATGGACTTATATGTAATTATTAAGAGTGAAGATATTATACATAAGGTAACTATCCCACAAAAAAGTTTTCTTTTAGTTCAAAATGGTCAATATGTAAAATCAGAACAAGTGATTGCTGAGATTCGCGCGGGAACAACATACACTTTCAATTTTACAGAGAGGGTTCGAAAACATATTTATTCTGACTTAGAGGGGGAAATGCACTGGAGTACCGATGTGTACCATTCGCCCGAATTTAAATATAGTAATGTACGTCTTTTACCCAAAACAAGCCACTTGTGGATATTATCAGGAGGTTCATGCAAATTTAATGCAGTTCCTTTTTCGTTCTACAAGGATCAAGATCAAATAAACATTCATTCTATTTCTACCGAAAGAAGATATATTTCTAGCCTCTCAGGAAATAATGATCAAGAGAGACACAAATTTTTGAGTTCGGATTTTTTTGATAAAAAAGAAGATATGATTTCTGATTATTCAGAATTAAATCGAATCGTAGGGACTGGGCATTATCATTTCATATATTCCACTATTCTCCGAGAGAATTCATATTTATTGGCAAAGGGACGAAGAAATAGATTTCTTATTCCAGTCCAATCGATTCAAGAACAAGAGAAAGAATTAATTCCACATTCAGGTTCAGGTATCTCGATTGAAATATCCATAAATGGTATTTTCCGTAGAAAGAGTATTCTTGCTTTTTTCGACGATCCTCAATACAGAAGAAACAGTTCGGGAATTACTAAATATGGGACGGTAGGGGCGCATTCAATCATCAAAAAAGAGGATGTAATTGAATATGGAGGAGACAAAAAGTTTAAGCAAAAATACCAAATGAAAGTGGATCAATTTTTTTTCATTCCCGAGGAAGTACATATTTTATCCGAATCCTCTTCCATAATGGTACGGAACAATAGTATCATTGGAGTAAATACACAAATCACGTTAAATACAAGAAGCCAAGTGGGCGGATTGGTCCGAGTGGAGAGAAAAAAAAAAGGGATTGAACTTCAAATCTTTTCCGGGGATATCCATTTTCCTGGAGAAAAAGATAAGATATCTCGACACAGTGGTATCTTGATACCACCAGGATCGGAAAAAACAAATTCTAAGAAATCAAAAAAATTGACAAATTGGATCTATGTCCAATGGCTCACACCTAGCAAGAAAAAGTATTTTGTTTTGGTTCGACCCGTAAGCACATATGAAATAGCGGACGGTATCAATTTAGCAACACTCTTCCCCCAGGATCCCTTTCGGGAAAAGGATAATATGCAACTTGGAGTTGTCAACTATATCCTTTATGGAAATGGCAAAGCAACTTGGAGAATTTCTGACACAAGTATTCAACTAGTTCGGACTTGTTTAGTCTTGAATTGGGACCAAGACAAGAAAAGTTCTTCCGTCGAAGAGGTCCACGCTTCCTTTGTTGAAGTAAGTACAAAAGGGCTGCTTCGAGATTTCTTAAGAATCGACTTAGTGAAATCACATATTTTGTATATCAGAAACAGAAAAAGGAATGATCCGTCAGGTTCCGGATTGATCTATGATAATGCCTCAGATCGTATCAATAAAAATCCATTTTATTCCACTTATTCCAAAGCAAGGATTCAGCAATCATTTAGCCAAAATCACGGAACTCTTCGTGTGCTGTTGAATAGAAATAAGGAATCCCAATCTTTTCTAATTTTGTCATCATCTAATTATTTTTGCATGGGTCTATTCAAGGATGTAAAATATTACAATGTGATAAAAGAATCAATTCAAAAAGATCCTCTAATTCCAATTAGTAATTTGTTGGGCCCTTTAGGAACAGCCCTTCAAATTTCGGATTTTTATTCATCATTTTACCCTTTAATAACTCATAATCAGACCTCAGTAGCGAAATATTTGCAGCTTGACAATTTAAAACAAACTTTTCAAGTACTTCAAAAATATTATTTAATGGATGAAAATAGGAGAATTTATAATCTCAGTCCATGTAGTAAGATTGTTTTGAATCCATTCAATTTGAATTGGTATTTTCTCCATCATAATTATCATGATAATTATTGTGAGGAAATGCCCACAATAATGAGTCTTGGGCAGTTTATTTGTGAAAATGTATGTATATCTAAAAAAGGACCACACCTAAAAGCGGGTCAAGTTTTAATTGTTCGCGTTGATTCTATAGTAATAAGAACAGCCAAGCCTTATTTAGCTACTCCAGGAGCAACTGTTCATGGGCATTGTGGAGAAATCGTTTACGAAGGAGATATATTAGTTACATTTATGTATGAAAAATCGAGATCTAGTGATATAACGCAGGGTCTTCCAAAAGTAGAACAAGTAGTAGAAGTGCGTTCGATTGATTCAATATCGATGAACCTAGAAAAGAGAGTTGAGGGTTGGAACGAACGTATAACAAAAATTCTTGGAATTCCTTGGGGATTCTTGATTGGTGCTGAACTAACTATAGTGCAAAGTCGTATCTCTTTGGTTAATAAGATACAAAAAGTTTATCGATCTCAGGGGGTGCAGATCCATGATAGGCATATAGAAATTATTGTGCGTCAAATAACATCAAAAGTCTTGGTTTCAGAAGATGGAATGTCTAATATTTTTTTACCGGGGGAACTGATTGGATTGGTACGAGCGGAACGAACGGGACGCGCTTTAGAAGAAGCGATCTGTTATCGAGCCATCTTATTGGGAATAACAAGAGCATCTCTGAATACTCAAAGTTTTATATCCGAAGCAAGTTTCCAAGAAACTGCTCGAGTTTTAGCAAAAGCCGCTCTTCGGGGCCGTATCGATTGGATGAAAGGACTGAAAGAGAACGTTGTTCTAGGGAGTATGATACCTGCCGGGACCGGATTCAAAGGATTAGTACCCTCTTCAAGGCAGCATAACAACATTCTTTTCGAAAAAAAAAAATTTCTTCGGGGGGAAATGAGAGATATTTTCTTCCACCACAGAAAATTATTTGACTCTTGCATTTCAAAGAATTGATATGGTACATCAGACCGATCTTTTCTAGGATTGAATGATTCTTAACTTAGAATAAGAAAGAGGAGGCAGATGCGTCCTTTTAACTATTTGTTTGCTATTTGATTTGTTTTGGTATGGTCATTTGATTTGTTAACTTAATAAATAATTAAAAAATTAATGTAATAAAGAAAATTACGAATAGAAAGTAATGGCTTGGCTCGTCTATAAACGACCAATCTCCGGTAGAAGAGAAGGTTCCATTGGAACAATTATTTATTTCAAGGTGCCTCGTCTCTTTTTTTTTATTAATAATAAAAAAAAGAGAGAGAAAGTGTGAGGAGAAATGGCAAGAAGATATTGGAACATAAATTTGGAAGAGATGCTGGAAGCAGGAGTTCATTTTGGGCATGGTATTAAGAAATGGAATCCTCGAATGGCGCCCTATATCTATGCAAAACATAAAGGTATTCATATTACAAATCTCACTAGAACTGCTCGTTTTTTATCAGAAGCTTGTGATTTAGTTTTTGATGCAGCAAGTAAGGGAAAACAATTTTTAATTGTTGGTACCAAAAATATTGCAGCGGATTCCGTAGCGCGGGCTGCAATAAGGGCTCGGTGTCATTATGTTAATAAAAAATGGTCTGGTGGTATGTTAACAAATTGGTCCACTACAGAAACGCGGCTTCATAAGTTCAGGGACTTGAGAATGGAACAAAAGACGGGGAGACTAAACCGTCTTCCGAAAAGAGATGCAGCTATGTTGAAGAGAGAATTATCTCGTTTGCAAACATATCTAGGCGGGATTCAATATATGACGGGATTGCCTGATATTGTAATCATAGTTGAGCAGCAAAAAGAATATACGGCTCTTCGGGAGTGTATCGCTTTGGGACTTCCAACAATTTGTTTAGTTGATACAAATTGTGATCCCGATCTCGCAGATATTTCGATTCCAGCAAATGATGACGCTCTAGCTTCAATTCGATTAATTCTTAACAAATTAGTATTCGCGATTTGCGAGGGTCGTTCTAGCTATATACGAAATCCGTGATTAATAATTAATAATAAGATAAAGAAATTATTAGATTTTTGAACTCCATAGATATAGATTTATGGAGTCGGTTATTATTTATTATTTCCGAATCGCACAAAAGAGATAAAAAAAAGACTGTGTGGATATTGTGTGATTAGTTTAGTTGGTATACAAAATATACAAGTTGAGTGGTCAAGTCCAAAAGGAAAGGGTTGAATCAAAATAAGTCTTTATTATTTAAAGTAAAGTTATATTTCTGTCAGAGGACAAAATGAATGTTATATCATGTTCCATCAACACACTAACGGGGTTATATGATATCTCTAGTGTAGAAGTCGGCCAGCATTTCTATTGGCAAATAAGGGGTTTCCAAGTCCATGCCCAAGTACTTATTACTTCTTGGGTTGTAATTGCTATCTTATTAGGTTCTGCCGTTATCGCTGTTCGGAATCCACAAACTATTCCAACTGACGGTCAAAATTTCTTCGAATATATTCTTGAATTCATTCGAGATGTGAGCAAAACTCAGATTGGAGAAGAGTATGGTCCATGGGTTCCTTTTATTGGAACTATGTTTCTATTTATTTTTGTTTCTAATTGGTCGGGTGCTCTTTTACCCTGGAAAATCATAGAATTACCTCATGGAGAGTTAGCCGCACCCACGAATGATATAAATACTACTGTTGCTTTAGCTTTACTTACGTCAATAGCATATTTCTATGCGGGTCTTTCAAAAAAAGGATTAAGGTATTTTAGTAAATACATTCAACCAACTCCAATTCTTTTACCCATTAACATTTTAGAAGATTTCACAAAACCCTTATCGCTTAGTTTTCGACTTTTCGGGAATATATTAGCCGATGAATTAGTAGTTCTTGTTCTTGTTTCTTTAGTACCTTTAGTAGTTCCTATACCTGTGATGTTCCTTGGATTATTTACAAGTGGGATTCAAGCTCTTATTTTTGCAACTTTAGCTGCGGCTTATATAGGCGAATCCGTGGAGGATCATCATTGACGAGTTTTTGAAATAGTCTAGTCTTTTTTTTAACTTAAACTGAGTTCGTCCAACCAAGCAATGGATGCGCAACTCAACAAGATAATTTGTTTATACTTAGGCAACATAAATATACAAATACAACAATCTAGAATAATAGCAAAAAAGATTCAGCTATTAGTAAATGATGTTAGTTCTAAAGTCTAATAATAAAAAAAGGAAAGAGATCGAAAATATCTTTTTCCTAAAATCCGGATTTGGTCCATTTTGATTTATTTATATCATATCTCCCTCCAATGAAAACTCTCTCTTTACATTGATTGTTTTGTTTATTCAATTTCAATATTTTGAGTCCTATATTGAATAGGAATTTTTTTGATATCAATTTATGGCGTGTGAGTTTAAAAAAGCTGTTCTATAGAATGATTCCCATTTCAGTCGATTTCATTCAATTCAATGATTGACTAAAATCCAATTTTTAGAAATAAAAAATTGCATGAACTTAGCTCAATTAAATACTACTAAATACTACTGTTTGTTATTTTTTATTTCTATGCAATGATTCGGCCTAATGAATTCGTTAATTTAGATTAGATCCATGTGAGATAATGATAAAAAAAAGGAAGAGACGAATTTACAAAAAACAAGATTCAAAAAAATGTGATTTTTTAGGAAAAGGGTTAGAATTAGGTATATGTAAGTTAATGGCTATACACTAACTCTTGCGCATCCTTTGAAGAAAAATTTGAGAATCCGATTGAATCTAAGATAGGAGTAGAGTAGTCGGTTTCCATTATGGAAGAAAGACGCGTATATGTGATAGTAGATATATACTAGTTATATATGAACTCAAAATATATCTAATCCATCGCATCGGACTGCTGTGAATTTAGATAGGGATTCCAATAGGAGTTCTTCTGTTTCGTCTTTGATTCGAAATTGAATCAATAAATAGATGAAATGAACTAAAGACAAATAATGAAAAATTCAAATAATGGGTTGGAAAACAGAAGTGAACGAACAAAGGTTGTATGTATGGATTCACAAAAATCCTGTGGATAGGAACTAAAAAAGAGATATGGAAATAGTTCTTTCTGAGAGTTCAATAATCAATATTATTACTTCAATTTTCAATTCCAAGTTTTGAGTTACTTCAGCTGGTTGAATCTTAGCGATGGAATAATTAACTCAAAACTCATTGGATGATTGTATCATTAACCATTTCTTTATTTTGGTGTGAGGAACTTATCATGAATCCATTGATTTCTGCCGCTTCCGTTATTGCTGCTGGGTTAGCTGTCGGACTTGCTTCTATTGGACCGGGGATTGGTCAAGGCACTGCTGCGGGCCAAGCTGTAGAAGGTATTGCAAGACAGCCCGAGGCGGAGGGAAAAATACGAGGTACTTTATTGCTTAGTTTGGCTTTTATGGAAGCCTTAACAATTTATGGTCTGGTTGTAGCATTGGCCCTTTTATTTGCCAATCCCTTTGTTTAGTCCTATAAATATGAGAATTCTGTATTTTTTTTTATGGATTAAGACTTACTCTTTGCTTTTTCAAAGTATATCAAGATTTCACTCCTACAATTACTTATTCGTTGGACAATAATACATGGGAAGGATTAATTTGAGGATGAGGAATTACCGTACTGACTCGCTTTCTTCCTTCCCCCTTTATCTTAGTTCAAAGGAAAGCCTTTTTAGTTTATGTTTATTTAAGGAGTATTGCAAGAACTGAGGTTTTTCGCCATTGACATGAGACCTGGTCCCTAATTCTAATAATGATCATTATTTTTGGGAATTTTTTTTTCATTGAAATGAAAAAAAAATACATTTCTATGGAAATAGAATCTTTTTTTGATTCTGTATAGGTAAATTAAAATTAACAAAATAAATACTAAAATAAATAAAAAATCAATAATCAATATATAAATATACAGGAAAAATAAAAAAAGAGTTGAAAGTGATATAATACAAAAAGGGACAGAGTTCTTTTTTTTTAGTCCATCTAAAAGAAAATAGGAGATCATATGAAAAAAAATGTAACCGATTCTTTCGTTTCCTTAGGTCACTGGCCATCCGCCGGGAGTTTCGGGTTAAATACCGATATTTTAGCAACAAATCCAATAAATCTAAGCGTAGTGCTTGGTGTATTGATCTTTTTTGGAAAGGGAGTGTGTGCGAGTTGTTTATTTCAAGAATAGGCTGGATCCACCCAGCTGTACTTTTTTTGTTAGAACTAGGAAAGAGTGCATGATCCCGCGAATTACTTCTGAATAAATTCAAAAATCATATTTAAGAACCATAGCATTTCGTGATTCATTCATTGGTATATCGACTTTGATTCTCTATTAACCAATAATTTGTGACCATTAATATGGTTAAAGCCAAACTGTTTGAAGTTCAGATGCAGCATAGTACTCTTTCTACTACTATGTTTAGTTTATAAATACATAGGTTATAAAGAGTTTTTTTTATACAATACAGAAATCAAAACGAATAGTTCGAATTTTTTTCGATATAAAACACTCATGTCGATAAAATGATTTGGGTCTTTTTTACAATGCCGAATTGATGACCTATGTATAAAGTGAGAAGAATTCTTTGGATTTGAAAGAAAAAAAAGAAACAACTTTGCTGACAATTACAATATTAAATATTAGAAATTTTCTATTAATTCTGAATTCTATATTATACAAACAAATATATATATTTGATTTGATATATTTCTATATTTGATATATTTTTGTCAGAAGAATCCTCCGAATATTTGAGTATTGGATTATGATTATTGATCAGTTTCAATATTGTGAAATATGAACAGAGATCAATATTTTGAAATAGGAATAGATAAAAGGGGGAGAGGATAGGCTCATTACGTGAAAAATAGAAAAAGTATATAATATATGGGAATTCATTCTCTCTCAATTAAGTAATTGAGCATGAGAGCCAAATGAATCGAAAGATTCATGTTTGGTTCGGGAAGGGATTATGGAATTTTGGAAATGAAAATGAATGGAAAGATAATCTACTTTCATTAAGTGATTTATTAGATAATCGAAAACAGAAGATCTTGAATACTATTCGAAATTCAGAAGAATTGCGAAGGGGGGCTGTTGAACAGCTGGAAAAAGCCCACACCCGCTTACGGAAAGTGGAAATGGAGGCAGATCAGTATCGAGTAAATGGATACTCTGAGATAGAACGAGACAAATTGAATTGGATTAATTCAACTTATAGATTTTTGGAAAAATTAGAAAGTTCCAAAAACGAAACCATTCTTTTTGAACAAGAAAGAGTGATTAATCAAGTCCGGCAACGGGTTTTCCAACAAGCTTTACAAGGAGCTCTAGGAACTCTGAATAGTTGTTTGAATAATGAATTACATTTACGTACAATTAGTGCTAATATTGCTATGTTTGGGGTGATGAAAGAACTAACTG